CAGTTTTTCCCGCATCCGACGTAGCCGAATCTGAGGTCGAAACATAAGCAACTGATCCTGACCTATCCTATGAGACCACGTTCGCGCGGGTTTTCCATTATATAAATAGGTTCCTGCATCGGACTTTTATGGGTGGCCCTTGGCCCTGGAAGCGCGCAGAGAGAGCACAGCTCGAAGGAAGAGCTCGAAGAGCAGAGCAAGCCAAGAAGCAAAGGGCTATAGGAGTCTCAGCTGAACCATAAGAAGAGGATAAAGGTCCTGGAGAAGCAGACGAAACATCCGATTCAACACCCGACGAAGCAGACGCTAGAGCAGCAACCTGAGAATCTGCATAAAAATATGACGAATAAACTACTGCAAAGGCTGGCTCGGTGAAGGGCGGTGGGTTGGGTAAGAAGAAGGATTTGACGTAAAGAAAGGTTAGCTCCGCAGCTATGTGATTCCATTCCTAAAAGATTCAATTCAATTCCTTTCGGAATAGCAATGTAGTAGAGTAGGCCATGGGTTAGCGCGATAGATGATCGTCGAATGGAGAAGGGTTCATCTCGATAATGAACAGGGATCACGGATCACGCCCAGGCTATCTTTCTCAGCTAAAGGACTAAGCAGGTCCACTACCGAAGTGGTTGACGATACATCTCAATCGGTGGTTCGTTCGGCAGAGCGATCAAAAGCTTGAGGGTGACCTCTGAAGTTGTCTATTCAACCGGGTTATCGAAAGAGAGCTATAGGCTTCAAAGCTATAAGCTTGCAATGGAGGTTGGTGGGCTTAGGTAGAGTAAGAGGACAGAAGAATGACTTTCACCAGTAACCAAGGCGGAATCAGATGAAGAAGAAATGAATGATCTTCCCAAGAAGGGTGGGGGGTCAAAGCCGGACTCTAAACTGAAGTCAAGTCTGACTATTCGCCCGAAAAAGCTTAATAGGAATTTGTGTTGTGTAGGAAAATGGACTGAGAAGTGGGTTTCGGGAGAGAGATCATCGGAAGGTGGGTTTGGGTATAGCAGGACTTGAACCCGCGACCATTAGGTTAAAAGCCCAATGCTCTACCAACTGAGCTATACACCCAAAAAAAGATGTAGTAGTAAATAAGGATTGGTGCGGAAAAGAAAAGAGGGCGGCCCCTCTTCTTCTCATCATATTAAAGGGGCGCGGCTCTGTGCTCGTACTGCAGAGCAAGCGAAGAAAACGTAAGGGCGCGCGTTAGCACTCCTGCAAGAAAACGGCCTAGCTAACGCGCCCCTGATTTCAAACTCAAGGATCGATATGAGAAAGATGCGCTCAAGCACCCAACCTATACAAGGGGCTTGGGCTCTAAAGCCGGCCTTACTCAACAAGCACCTTTATTAGTAAGGTTGCTTGTTTCCACTCATTGAAGATTCTATCTACAAAAGAAGGTCAACGGGGAATACTAAAGTTGCTCTCACTGACACCATCTACGAGAAGGTGAGGTCGTCTTTCTTTCCAGCCGCCATCCGGTTCGCCTTAAAGACGGAGAAAGGGAGGAGCAGTTATCTATGTAATTACGGTCTTTGTTGGCCGTAGTTCCGGTCGAGCACTCTCTTTTCTTTGTCTAATTCCGTCTTTCCAAACTTCTGACCAACCCGCGAAGGGTTGTGAGGTTGGACCTGTTACGAAGAATGAATCTATATCTGTGTACGGAAGTTGCTGGCCGGCGGCCGCTCAACTGTTCGAGCGCAATGCAGTGGTGGTTGGTTCCGATTCGACAAGGGTAGAATGCCTGGTCGAAGGTCCAGTACAGTAGGTAGCAGGCGTGTTCGTTTTGGCTCCCTCGATAAAAAAATAGGCGATGCACCCTGCTACGTACGTTGACCTTGACTTGACGGATTCATCCAATTGAACCCACACTCAAAGGAGGACCACAAGCTCGAGGCTCGACGAAAAGAAAGTATCAGCATTAAGAAACTTCTTGGGGTTAGCAGTGAAAGAAAGAGCCCGGCATTCATTTCTTCATTCATATTCATAGCTCAGTCTACTAAAAGAGGGACCAGCTTCATCGTGGTGATTAGAGGACATCTCTGATCGTTCACCTCTAATGTGACACGTTCCCTCCCAGTTATATGATCAACGGGATCAGTCGGCTAGAGAGCGGGGCTATTCTTCTTCCGGGTAGGCAAAGTCGTCCCCTCTACTGATCGAACCCTCAGTTCGGAGGTCTTCGTCAACATGTTACGAGGCTCCAGTCTTCGGCGGGTCACGATTACTTGACTTAGAATAGAAAGGCGAACATCTGGGCAAGGGAAAGCGCAGTGCGCCTGGTGCAAATGGCTTTCTTTTTTCATGATATACCAATCAGAATGGAGGGCCCCACCTACGTACATGATTGATAGAATCACTACTTAGGGATAGGGAGGGGGCGGTCAACTTGATGCGGGAGAGGCATGAGTGCAGTTCGATCTTGTGGTGTATTCATTTGTAGTGAGTAGGGCCTCTTTCTCGTTGATCAGTTCGCCTCCGCTCTATTGAAAGGTCTTCATTCCTACGGCGGTTTTGTTTTGTCAACGAACGCGTCTCGGGCCGGATTGACTAACCTAACCCTTACCCTTAAGGGGGCCTTGCCATAGTTGGGTGCTCTGCTTTAGTGTGATTGACGAAGGCTAAGCTAGGTTTGGTAATACCCAAAACAAACAAATAAAAAGAGATCGGGGTCGATAGTTGGCAAGGAACTTGATCCCCTCAAAAAAAGGGGGCAGCTGCGGTCGAACTCGAATTCTGGAAATAAGAAAGAAGTCGGGGCCCTTTTACCAAGTCTACCAGATAGAAGATGATAGAGGGCCAACTATCGTTGCGTTGCACAAGACGGTGCCGTCTCACTTCGAGTTCCTTCCTTCGTAGTGAAAGATGATGATACGCTTCGGCGATGTTACCTACCAAAGAAAAGGCCTGCTAGGTGATCGAAATCGCTCAGGTCAGTGAGGACTCACTCACTCACCTACTCCTTATCTATCTAATAGTTTATTCTATCTACTGAATTCAAAAGGCGACCCGCCGCGCCGGGCTATAAGATAAGATACAGCTGTTGTACTACTTGACTGGTAATAAAAAGCTTACGTAAGGACTGGAAAAGTCTTGTATGTACGGTAACCCTCTCTTCCGCTATTGGTGGACTGTTGCACAGAAAGGCCGACAGAAGCAACCTTTCTTAGGTTAGAAGTTGGCTTGATAATCGATATTTAGTGATGAGGACCGTTGCCTGAGATAAGAGATTTCGTGGTTTACCCATTTGAATGGATCCTTCTCCTTCGACTGCTTTCTCTTTCGGCTGAGCCTTTGGTCGAGTCAGCTTTCGGGTTCCTCTTTGCCCAAGTAATCTCATCAATATATGTTCTTTCTTGTCCGCAGTCCTACGATAGGAGACTGATTCAATAGCTACGGATCCTCACCTAAAACAAGTGATCCAAGGAGTGGATTTGCTTAACTTGACTAACAATTAACATTGCCTCACTCTTCAAGCAAGTTCCTCGCACCTAACTCTGAACGAGATGAGCCCTCACTCCAGGAAGTGCGCGAATGAACTTTCACTCTTTGTTTTTTAGGTTGTTTGTGTATATGCCCAACTGTAGGTCACCTATGTGACCAATCCTCACCATTGGTTTCACAGCACTGAGTAAGCATACTAATTAATACCAAGTTGGTTGATTTGGCCTGTCCATTCGCTCTAGGTAATGTAATATGGGCTCGACTTACAATTACAAAGTGTAAGGAGTTGACCTTCTTTCGCCTATCTCGAATTCTGCTACTGATTGGTTAAATAGTTCACATTCACTTGGGAATACCAAAGAGAATGCAGTCGAGACAACCACAAGTGGAGGAACGACCGACACAGCTGGCATGCCTCGCTTACTTCGATCTATCTACACATCGTTCTACTACAGAACTGAGTTCATCATAGCTGCCAGCCTGAGTTCGGATAAGAACAAGAGTGAAACGGGATTTCGTGACATCATCGATCGGAACTGGCTTTTCAACTTCTTTGATTGATCTGCTTTCTGCTTTGTGGAATTTGAATCCAATTCTAGCCATATGAGACTGATTGTTCCTTCTTGCTTAACGTAAGGCTTGCTCTTAGACTCGCTACCAAGACTCCCCTCTGACTTCCCTTCCCTTGAACAGGAGCTTCGGCTTAAGTAGCCGCTGGTGTCGAAGCTGAAACTGCAGGATCTGTTGTAGACGCAGGAGCTTGTCTCGTCCGCTACTATCTCTCTGATGATCGATGTTGGTTACAATTTGCTTTTTTACATTCTATTAATATAGGCTCGCTCCAGTTCGCTATTCTTGTGATTTCGAATGCTAGCTGGTGGGCTTTCAAAGGTATGGGACGATCAGGATGGCTTGGTTCAGCTCCCTTTAATCTTTAGATCAATCATATGCCCTCCTCAACCTTTTCTATTAAGGCGATGTCTGACCCGGTTCATGTTAGAGTGCTCTTATCCTATCAAGCTTGGTTTGAATGGCTTCCGTGGATCGCTCTTTCTATCGTTATCAATGGAATGCCCTTATTAGTTTAGTAAAGCTTATGGGTTGCTATTGCGCTTTCCGTTCCCTTGTGTCATGATGGTTTACGGGCGAGTTACTTTTCCTTCACGAGCTTTGACACCAAACATTCAATTCAATAAAGAAGTTCATAGAATGAAGGCTCTTCTTTATCTTGTTTTACTCGTTCTTATGTTGTGTTGACTTTCGAAGGGAAGTTGGAGACAGAGACGGAGATGACGAAGACGGCCTAGACCATAAGCTAAGGTCAATCGAGTGTGCTCAAAATGACGAGTTCAAAAGCCAGGTTCAGTAGACCGATCAACTAACGCTTCTGTTGGGAAGCCCCACTGGTTAAGTTAACGAACGTATAGAAAGATGATATATATATGTTTTATTTTATTATATAAAGAGATCCATATATATGGCTTACGGGCAGGGTGGATAGCTGACGAGTGTGCTCTCTTTTGTTTGCCCGCTCAGAGAGAGGATTTTTCCTGATCCAGTGGTGGTTCCTGGTGAATAAAGATTCCCTTACCTAAGACGAGACGAGCTCACTGAGGAAAGACTGAACATCCGCTTGTCCTCCAGTTTCATGTCTTCCTTATGCAGGTTATGAATTCAAGGTAGAATAGTTGCCCTAGAGGATGCCTATCAAAGTGAATCACACTGAACTTCCACGTCATTTCACAGATAAGGCAAGCACTAGAGGTTCAAATACCGGGCGAAACCCGATCCTTAATAGCCGGCGAGGAATTAGAGGAACTTTCGTCTCGTACTGATCTTCTTATATAGTCAGCTATCATGCTTACGGTAACTAGTCTTGATGCCGAGAATCGTCTTCTGTTGGCAAGAATACGGAGGGAATAATTCAAGTTAGCTGACCCTCTTCAGGATATCTTGGAGTTGTATATACCGTAGATAAGAGTAGTAGGACTTTCAGTTCTGCCAATCTCCTGGGCCTCTTCCTTCTGACTAGTGCTCCCTTTCCTAACAAGCCAACAAGCTTTTTGTATACATGCATTTCGAGCCAGTGATAATTCCTCTAATTTCTTTATTTTTAAGTAATTAGTAATTGAATCTATTTTATGATAGTCATGACACTAAAGAAAGGATAATCTTTTTCGGTCTGAAGGATAAGCAAAGGCAAACGGGATATCTTCCTGAAAGTAAAGAAGGTTCTTTTGTTTGTCATAGCATATTCTATTCCAGCTATTGGCTAGCCAGTTCTTTAGTTTGAACGCCAGGAGGAAGGCTTCTGTCTCAATTTCCCAAGACAGGAGGTACATCCCTATTCATCTTAAGTTAGACTTTTCTCTATTACCATTTTTGGTGCCTAGCCATCTAGGGTGGGTAGTTTCAGTTGGAGTTGTCGATGTCGGACTAGGTGCTTTAAGGCATTCATTCCCAGTCTAAGTCGTAGGGTAAGCCCTTTCTTTTGCCTGGGATTTGCCGTTTACAAAGAGTGGAAAATGCTAAAAAAAGGCATTCGATGCAGTACATTCGAGAAAGCTTATTTTTGAATTCGAACATTGATGTCGTGGAACCATAGACTGAAGGCAGAGGAAGCTTATTTTAAAAGCTTCTTCAATACCAGCTTGAAAACAAAGGATATGGAAGTCTCCGCTCATATAGAAGAATGAGCTATTCACCATGGATCATAAAGAAACTATCACTAAAACGAGCAGCGTTCGCCCTTTATTGGATTGGTACTCAGACTTTACTGTATCTTTCGAACCGGAAACAAAGGCTTACCGCAACATAGCGGACAAAAGTCTACTATTCGGCTTACGCTTTAGATAAGATAAATATAAATATGAAAGTAGAGTCAGGCCTCTTCTCGCCTTACTGTGAAGGTATAAAAAGAAAGCAAACGAGAGAAGGCGGAACAATCATCCATGCTTGGTACGTGGTACTACCAAAAGCAAGGAACTGGAGAAGGAGGATTCCTTTCTTAAAGAAGATGTAAGAGAATTTTTAGGCAGTGTTTAAGGAATGTTCAATATTCAGTAGATCTACCCTCCGAGCGTCCCTTTACTAAATAGGTTCTGGCCTTCCTCCCATCCCAATAAAAAGATGCCTCCAATTTCACCATACAAAGGAAGCACCGATCCAACAAGCTTACTTGGACAGACACTCCTTTTTCGAAGCGAAAGGATAGGCGGATCTATTTTGGAAGAGAAGGGATGAAAGACAAACTTTATTTAAGAAAGAATTCTCGTAGTAGAGAGAGATTTGATTCAACTGCGGAAATAGGAATTCATAACTCGCATTCCTCCTCAATAATCACTCTTCTTCTTACCGCTCTTTGGTAGCATCTTTTTTAGATTCGTAGCTGCATATCCCAGTTTCTTTGTAAGAATAGGTTTTTTCGGAAGAGAATAAAGAAGTTTTTTTCAATCTTTTAAGAATCCAATCTGTTTGAACAATTGCCTAGTATTCCTGGACTTAAAAAGCCCAACAATTTAATAACCTGTGGTCAATCAAGCTTTAAAGAGTGCCTGTTTCGGGGACAGAAGTAGAGGGAAAGGGCTAGACCGATACTTGTTACTGTTTTAACTCCTTTAGTCAAAAGTAAATAGCAGCAGGGCATAAAAAGAGATGTGATTTAGCTTTCAAACTTCCTTTAAGGACTCTAGAAGACAAAGAACACTACTTTCAATTTCAACTTAGTGAAAGCACTAAGGCAAGGAATCTTGTCTATATAGGAACGGACCCTTATTAGCCGACATTGAAAGATACTATCTATACTTACTTTTTTGTACTCCCATCTGAAATACTACTTTAAATTAAAGTGCATATTCAACTCAAAGAAGAAGCAATTGACATCTAATAGTAAGAGAATTAGCAGCAAATCCTTCCGCCGAAAATGGACTTTGGTTATAGACAGAAGAGTAGACTTAACTTGACACCTTTCCTAGTCTCTACTTTCCAACCTATCAATGAGCACATTTTTCGGAGGCTTTTCCATCCTTTGCAGAAGCAGGGGTTTTCAAAGAGAAAGCAGGTGATTATGAATTGGTTGGATAGCAGTCCTCCCCTAAGAGTTCTCCCGGGAAATCTCTTCCTCTAGGCATGCTCCCTTATCTGACGCAGGTTCCACGGATTCTAGGACAAGCCAGTAATAGCTCTCCTCTCCGAGCTGTACCAAAATCATAAGTTGCAGGGATAGCAGATTTAAAGGCTTCATATTTCTTTACCTCTATTGGGATAATAATAGGTTCAATAGCAGCACTTAGCTCTATAGAGAGGGAAGGGACTACCTTTCATTAACATAATGTGAGACTAGAGCTTTACCCATAGAAAAGGACTCCCTTCTTTCCAGTGCTAATCTAATGCCGTTTCCTAGCCAGTCAGTGGGAGATTTTGATTCTTAGTAATTGTATAGAAAAAGGGTAAGCGCTTTCAGCCAGTTATCTTCCTAGTGAGCTAGTAGCAAGAATTGCTATCCCTAGTGAACCCCAGTAGTCTCAGTATCAGTGGGAAAGAAAGACCTCTAGTCTTCGTCCCTGTCCCCCGCGGTCCTAAGGCCTCTTTTTCCTTACAGTTTTTCTTTTTAGGCTAAGACCTAAGAGAAAATGGACTTCTCCTGGCGAGCGAAAAAGAGTTGTACATCCAATTGCAAAAAAAGGCCATTTACCTTCGATGGTAGGCCAGGCTAGAGAAGAAGCAGTTTAACATAAAAAGATCCTTTAAAGCCAGCTTAAGCCCCTGTCTCTGTCTCTTACACCAATAGTAAGTGACTTATTGAAAAGTCCCGTAACAGCAATCGCTTTTTAAAGGATGGATCTTAGGCTAACAAGGAAAGCCAGGGGAAAGATTCTTGGGACTTCAGCTGTTAAAGCCAGTTTAGTTATAGTGGCAATTGCCAGCCTTGCATTTTTTCTAGTGCTCCCCCGAATCTATTGTGAGAAAGGAAAGCTTACAGCCGGTGAAAGTGCTTTGTTCTCGTATGAGAAAGCTAGTTCAAGTCAGCATGCTTTGAGAAAATAGATATTTCGTTTTCTTTATTTAGCATCTTTCTTGCTAAGTCCTTCCATGTGGGTTTGGATCCCTTTTCGCTAGCCAATCCAGTTTCAGTGGAAGTTGGAGTTTCTTTACTTTCTTCTGCAATCTAACTAGAGGTCAGAAGGTTTGAAGGGTGGAAGACTAGAGAATGTGGATTGTAAGCTCTTCTGCGAGGTCCCATACGGTATGTCTCGCTTCTTTTTATTCCTGCTCTTTATGAACAAAAGCTAGCCAATAAAGTGAAAACTAAACCTGTAGGAATACCTCTTCTTTCAACAAGCCTTTCAAGCTGTCTCTTTTTCAATAAGGTAAAAAGCGGGTTTCACAAGCTAGTCGGCAAATTCACTATTGAGGAAGCCAGCAGGGACAAGATCCATAGGGCGAATGCCTGCCTTTGACGATCCAGTTCCTGTTGGACTTTCTTTCTCTTCGGAAAAGTGTGAAGTTGTAAGCGCATCCAGTTATAGCCCTTCTTACAGATCGAAGGATGCCCACAATCAGTCAGATGCTAGTCTCTGCCAGTTCCATTATAGGTGAGCCAGTTGGAGAACTTTACTTAGATTTAGTTGAGGTTTTGGAGGGCTTTCCCCTGGATCCTTGGGTTTCATACGAGCCAATATTAGCCTTCCATAGGAAGGAATACGGTCCAGAAGATGGGCTAATAAGATCTGCCCATGGGAGCAGTAAAGAGACTGACAATCCTGGGGCCTATTCAAGTATCCCTTTGGCTTCTGTTCAAGTATCATTTTGATTTACATGAGGGTATTCAATAGATTTTGTGCAAGTCCTCCTTCTATAGTAAAGAGATATGCTATTAGGCGTGAAGACTCCCACTCCCTTAGAGTTTAAATACTAAGCTAAGCCTTTGGAATCTTTTTTGCCTCGCCAGTCTCATTACCAGGAGTGAGCCAGTTACTCTTCAATCAAGCTAGGTTAAGGGAAAGCGTCTGACTTTGAAAGTCCAAGGCAAGGCGTAAGGCAGTGAGAGAGCATTCTTTTCTTAATAGAGTGATTTAGAGCAATCCATCCAGTTCTCTTCCATCTGCAAGCAATCAAATCACAAAGACTGGTCGGTTATAGGCTCAGCCCTTGCAATTGGTCAGCTACACACGTCGCTTTCATTTCCTATTTTATATGCCACTTCCCGCGAATAGATTCTTTGTTTGCCGGTCTGTTAGAAAGATGTTCTTTCCTTGCCCCCTTACCCTGTGAAGTGAAGAAAAAGAAAGCGAAACCTATTGTCTTTGCTCTCCTCTGGATGATCAGTCTCCCAGTAATAGTCCAAGTAGTGAGCCGGTAACCATTTCTTCTTCTTAACTGCCTTATTACTAAGACTAATAACCTCTTAATTGCCTTATTAATAGACTTGACAAGAGTACTAATAAACTACTCATTACATAACTAAGAAACTCTTCCATAACTTTCCCTATTACTAATAACATAAACATATTCCTTTACCTTGACCGTACTAATAGACTTGACAAGAGTACTAATAGATTCCAGGAGTCCCAATGAAATCTTCCTATTACCTAATTGACTCTTCCATAACTTCAATTACCTACATTAAATTACAATAGTACTAATTTCTATGTCTGGTACTAATTGACTTCTAAATCCTGATACTGTATATTTAGTTAGATAATTCCTTTAGGCAAGTTCTAAATCCAAATACTTCCTTTAGGCTTACACTCAGGATTAAGCAAAGAGAATTCCTGATGGCTTCCTGATACTTCTAAATAATTCCTTACATACTTACAACTATTTACACAGTAGGATATTAATAGGAAGTTCATTTCTTAGTAAGGTAATACAGTAAGGTAAGTGAACAGCGGGTACGTAAGAAACCTCAACAGGGCATTCGTGAACAGCTGATACGAGAGCAGCGGTTACGCATTAAGTTACCTTTTCTAAGAGCAGTTATTCCAATTCCTACTCCTAGTAGTGCACTCACTAACTTTATAGCAAGTTCCTTCCCTTGCTTCTGTCTTCTCCCTCACAGCTTAATTCCCTCTTACATTCAATGCCGCTAAAGGAAAGATGGACTAATTTCATACTGCTACTGCTATTACGACCCCTACTTTCTATCAACAGCAGAAAACAAAGAAAAGGATACTTGCCCTGAGACCCGAAGTAAGTAGCCGCAAGGGAATCGCGAACCTGCTGCTCGCCCGTGGCTTGTGCTAATGCGACTCGGGAATGAGGCCTTAGACTGCAAACTACCAAGAGTAATGCCGCATCATATGAGTTCCTTGCCTTAGGAAGCTTTCAGTGAAGGAAGGACTCTTAATAGAGGCTCCTCGATGCTAAGAATCGTTAGACCGACAATTGATAGTGCTAGAACAGGAAAAGGAACGTATTCAGTAGCAGTAGCAAGCACCTATCTGGGCTTTGAAGGAATTGACTCCGGTACTATTGAATAAAGAACTGCTCTTCTCTTTTGGTCTACCCGCTGAATCACTAACCGCAGTTGTGCTAGAAGAAGCTCTGGGTGGAAGGTTTTCATTTGACATTAGAGCTGCTATTTAAGGAATTACCGGAGTCCCAATCCATCAGTTCAAGTGCTGTGCTATTTGTTTCGTAAGGGCTATTGCTTGTGTAATTCCAGCTGCCGCTGATCTTGCATATGGCACATGATGTTCTATGATCATTGTACACGATATTAGTTGAATCAACGAAATGAGTTGGGACAGGAAATCTCTCCTTCGTCTAGTTCTTTCCTCTTGTTTGCAACGCGTAAACTCATCTACTTTCTTCTTTCCCCCGAAGGATATCCCATAGGAGCTAAGAGGAGTGCTTCCTCTTAGCCCCTATGGGCGAGAAGTTTCAAAGTTTCCAACATTCCATGCTCCAGAAACGCCTCCTTTAGGAGAGGTATTGATTTCATTTTCTTTTGAGATGTGAGATGAGGATTCGGGATTTCACTTAGTTAGGCGATAGGTAGTCAGGATTGCATAGTGAAACCATATGTCGTTGTTAACTCAATGATCGGGGCCACATAGTGCGAAACGCACTTTGGTGAACCTTGCGCCTTCCCTTCCGTTCGTCATCTGACTTATCCACTATCCCCTCCTGGGATTCAAAGAAAACCAGAGCCACGATTCTCACTCGGGGCGGGAATTCACTCCAAAGAAAAGGGCTTTTGTTCATTCCAGGCACGAGAACTGGTCGATCTGTGGTCTTCAGTCACACTGGCAGGGAGGGGGAGAGCCAGGTGCCCGCCCCTGGGAATACTCTGCAAGAGAGGAGGCCCCTGGGGGAAGGTTAGCCGAACACGCATTTCCAGTCTGGAATAACAACGGAAGCCCAATCGGAACTAAACCTGAGTTCGAAAGGCAGGACACGAGATTCACAACACCGAGCACGAGCAGCGGATCAAGGATTGAGATGCTCTCTTGTCAGGTAAAAAAAGATCGGGAAGTGGAGGTTGCGCGCTTGCGGAAAGAACACCAAACAGAGGGGAGCAGGGTCGAAGGGCACTAGAACAACAAGTCCACCCAAACCGGTATCGTAACTTCTAACCGCAAGCATCTCTACCTTCCCGAACACCGCCCTTGGAGGCATATGAGACAGACTACGCGCTAACAGCTTTAGCAAGAGGGCTATAGGCTAAACAACTAACAAAGCAAGCATGGAAAGACGCTTACCTCGTGCATTCACCCTAAGGGAAAGTTCCTGAGTTAGTCAAGTGGTCCCCCACAGCCTCCTTGATCAAGCTGGCGAGGTGGTGGCCAATAGCCCCCTTGAGCAATTTTCCGTTCTCATTAATGAGAAGAACTTTGTGCCTCTCTTTCTATTTTTTTTTTCAAAAACTTGTCACTGATGCCATCTTCTTATAATCAATGGCTCGATTCTCAATCTCAAGCAAAGGATGTCTGCTGTTCCTATGGTTTCCGGGCGAGAGAAGAGAGCATAAACAATAGAAAGAGGTCCTCCTTCCTCCCTCTGTCCCCTTCTCGCCGCTTTTCATCCTGCCCTGCGCCACTTACAGATTCAGTTGCGGGTATCTAAGACGCCGCAGGCGCGAAGCGTGGTAGGCCTGCGCCGGGGGAGCATAGCATAGGGAGGAAAGACGATTGATCTTGTTGATTTAGTAGTTCGCTCAGTAGAGCCTTCGTTGAAGCAGCGGCTTACTCATAAGCACCTCGGCCATCAAGACCCGGAGGCATAGACAGTGGCTTATCGAGCAGCGGAACCGGTGGAACTGCCATCTATGGCACACCAGCTTGGTCTTTCTGTATAAATGTTTTTGCCGGTTGGCTGATCAACGGTTGAGCTGTCTGGTCAATCCAGTTCTTATTTTAAAAAAGATATGCCGGTCTGAGCTCTCTTGCTTGGGGTCCGGTAAATACCTTTACCACTTTACAAAATCAATATCTCCTTTCTCTAGTTAGTCAAGGGTACACACTTCTATTTTTAGAATTTATGTATTCCATTCCCGGTGATCCTGTCCCGCTAAACACAAATCTTTCTTTTCTTCCATGCATGGGAAATAGAAATTCTTTCGAAATGAAATAGCCATTAAGTAACTCTATTGACGATAGAGAAAGGGGATTCCCCGTCCACTGATGAAAGGTAGCCCGAAGAAAGGTCCGATCCAGAGTCCGATAGGTCCTCTGACACATATGAAGATATCTCCCCCAATCAACATTTTGAACCGCTACGCTACGTTTTATTAAAACCTCGGTTCTCTCGTTCCATCTATTCTTTCTCATTGAAGTCAGTATCGACGCTTGACGCTACGAATTGGATAGGATTTTTGAATTCCCTTTGGAGAATCACTTTGATAACCTAAACTTCGTTCGATAGAGCTAACCCTTTGATATGAAAGTTTTCCAACCCACCCTGTATTTCCCTAGCTAGTAGTATCCTGCTGCCCACTAGACCCCGAAAGTGAATAGCCAGCCTACATAGAGATAGAGTCACATCGCGGAGGTCCCAGGAAATGGGAAGCCTACATAGAGATAGGGTCACATCACAAGGGTCACATAAAATGTCTGTTATTCAACACCGTCTAGAAGTTGAAATCATATTCCTTCTCTTCCGTCATAAAAAATTCCCATCGGCTGGATCTCAACATACTTCCTCGTTGTAATTTAAATCGTTTGGGCTTACTTACCGAAGGGCAGGAAGGAAAAACTGACCGATCATAGAGAAGGAAGGCAGAAAGGATATTTACCAAGACTACTGAAACAGCACGGACTTGGCTTGGGAGCTCTCGCTCGGGCTTGCCCCCGAGGCAATCCCTTCGCTACCGCTACCTCAAACACTGGTACTCATGTAAGGCAAGAAATAGTAACCGATATGACTAAAAGTACTGTACTATTTACGGAACTTACTATTAATTAAAAAAAAGCGCTCTCCCTTTCTGCAGATATATCATTTTGCAGTCTTTATTAGTGCTACTTCAGACACGGCACGGAACGGAACACATGTCAAATACAGTCGCTCTCGCCCCGTATCTCTTTTAAAAGAAAAGCCTCTCTCCCTCGATATCGGGGGAAGCAGGCTCAATCACCGCTCCGGGCATGGGAGCCACTCTTTCCAAGATCACGATCCAATGTCCGGTTCTCCTCTTGAGGGTAGGTGGGATTCATCAATCCGATATAGGAAATGGAGGGAATGGATCTCAACCAGAAATATGAGATTTTGTCGCGGCTGGTTGATAGCAGCCCCGCTCCGGGGATCACTGAACGAGAGGGACACCCGGCACCACCTATGCCCCACCTGACTGAAGAAGCCTTCTTGGGCCTAGCAGCTAATGCTTCCGAACACGGAAAGCATCAGAAAGATTCGTATTGAATGCAGCTATCCGGTCAAGATTTTTCCTCCTTCTCGAGATGTTTTCATTAATGGTCGGAGATGCAGCCGGTGTCAAGAGGAGGGGGCCGAGGACAAGGCGACTGGGATCAAGTATGGCGCAGGAGCTACGAATTGGGAATCAATGGATTCGGAAGCAGTGTCTCGACCTGACCGGAAAGAGAAGTCAATCGGTTCAGGAAGTGGGAGAGGAAGCGATGGCTATGGTTGTCTATAGGAAGTAGTGTGTCGGCTAGCACTCGGGAGTGCCAGCTTTCTTGATCGAAAGCCTCATCCCTGATATCTTTAATGCACGGGGCCAATCGAAGCCCTTTTGGTATAATAGGCAGGGTCCTTTCGATTGAGTGCAAGATGGTAGCGATCATTTCTACCGCTTCACAGGCTCAGGCAAAGAACGGCGCCAATCCAATACAATAGTAAGGCACCAGGCTCACAAGAGTCGGGGACAGAGCGAGGGAGGGACACTGCGGGCACAAGAACCTGCCTTGTAGTATCATCACAGAGATAAAGAAAGGCCAGAGACCCCTTTCCTGGGGAAGGGGTGAATCGGCACACCTACCCGACCAATCTATGCAGAGCTAGGTGGCATTTTTCGCAGCCAAGTGAAACTAAGGCTAAGTAATATAGTAAGGAACAGTTGTTAAGTAGGGGATGCTATAGAAGACGGGTTGATTCAAGACAGAAGCGAACCAGCCGATATGGCGAATCAACTGTATTAGATTGGCTATGTCCGGATATCTCTGACTCCAGAACTTAAAGCAGAGTGAAGCGAGTAAATAGCATTCCTTATTGCTTAATAATTTAGAAAGAGAATCATCCTCCCTAGCCATGCTGATCACGGTTTTACCATAGATCAAGGGCATGAAGAGTGTTTTGACTAGCTTTCGAGTGAGACGAGAGCAAATCATCTCCGATACAGATGGATGAAACTCCTTTTGAGTTGGTAAGAACTCCTTAAGCTCATCAAGAAAGAAGGAGTACACATCCTTGATCTGTCCGTCCGAAGGTATGAGATTTGTTCGCATAGCCAGGTCAACATCCAACAAGAGGTAACTCATTATCTGGTAAGCACTCGATGAGGCATCTTGAGTTACTGGAATGCTATTAGGATCGGTCTTGCCTTCGAGAGAGAGCACATTAACTATGAACTGAAAGGGGTGACTCGCTTTCACAGCAAACTCTAGGAAACTGGATTCCGAAGCAAGAAGCTCACTCCTTTGTTCGTTATACCATTGATGAGATTCATCAATAGATGGGAATGTCTTATATTCAAGGAGGCTAGAAAGCTAGGCATAAGAAGACCTGATTCCACTAAGCGATCCCGATTCTTAAGAATGAAATCCAATCCCTCTTTGTTGATCTCAAAAGATTGAGACTGAAGCTTGTTCATTACATCGCACATCTACTCGTAACCCCTCTCTTCCTTAATCTCAGTCTTACATGGTTTATTGAACTTTATATAGAAATGGCTCAGGTTTCGGAGCTTCACTTAAGTAAGTCTTCAGTACGCTTTGTTTTATTACTTAGGTTAGGTTAGTTCATCTACGATTACGATTTTTCTTAAGAGAAGATACGACTGTACGACAGTTCCCGTTAGTAGACTCGCAGGCCTCGAGAAGTAGACAGCGAGTGAGGGATTCATTCCTTTTGATTCAATCGACCTTCGAAGGAGATTGAGATGGGGGGCTACCATTCTAGATTCGACCATAGACCAAACGGCTACTGTCTGAAGGGACGGGGACCGCCGCCCGAAAAAGAAAGAAAAACGCTTCAATGCCATGATGCCCATGCCATACCATACCGAGGAGTGAGCTGGGCTCGAACGAAGTACACCGCCGACTCCACCTGCGGGCGGAATAGAAAAGGGGGAAGGCCCCACTCCCGTATCATTCTCAAGCATGGGGGAATTCTGCGGTAGGTGCCGGCTATAAGTGAAGTAAGTTAAGCAAGCACCCGCAGCGAAGGGACACTGGGAAAGCCCAGCCGAACCAGTCCAGTGTCACAGATTGAATGCGTTGCTAGATCGAACCACAGACCAAAATGACATCCTACTATAGGGGGCTTCAAACTATTAGACATTAAAGTCAAGGTTGGGGTTGACTCACATCAAAAAAGAGGAGCGGCGAAGAATCACTCCGCTATGCTGCCGTGATCGTATATACGAAACCACCACACGCACCTTGGCTGGCTCATCTCTATCAAATTCAGGCCAAGGGGAAGGGGGTCAATTACAGGTATTCTCGGCTGCTGCTTCTTCAATGATTGGTTCCGGGCGTTAACCTATATATTCATTGGCTAATGGAGTTCTGTTCTCCAAAGAGCGGTAGTCTTCTTGCGCGGTGGAATCAATTCAATATCACTCGGAAACCTCCGAACTTACGTACGATAGGGGGGAGACAGCAGGATTAGACGAACAATGGTGGACAATGGGGCAGGAATCAACGTCTGCACCCTTCGAAGAAGCCCCTTCAGCCCCTTTAGCCGGGAGATGAAAGACGTTAGGACCAGCCAACCCTATTCTAGAATTTCATATCTTAGACTCTGCCTAACCTAAAGGCGAGGCGAGGCAATATTGAACGATTAACGGAGGAAACTCATGGATCACGGCTTTCTCTGGCATGCGAAACTTTGGCTGGGTACGATAAGCCGTAGTACGAGAGGCTTTTCTGGCTGTATTTTCCGACCGAGCCCTCGGGCCGATGCCGTCATGACTGCTTGATCATCTCTCATCTATGGGCACCTCTGTTTTAGGGGGGTAATATCTACCCCATCCAGCTCTTCACCTTTTCACCGGGCTCCTGCTCACACATGCTTTTGGCTGGAAATGCTTTCCCGCCGTCTCTCGTGAGTCACCCCGTGCTTCTACGTGCATCTTTCTCGGATATATCCTCATGCTCAAAAAGGATATCGTTGTGCAGATTTCCCCAGAGTATTGCTTTCTCTAAGAAGCTCAAAACGGGTGCTTCCCTTCCGTTGACGCATTCCATTCTTTCGGCGGGAATACTCACCGGCATGCAAGCAAAAAGCGCATTGAAGATGTTGGATCTCACTCTAGCGCGGGCAGGGCAGCTCTGAACCGCGTGAAGAAGCGAAAACGAAAAGGAGGGACCTACTTTGAATTTGAAGCTGTTCTGTTATATGAACAGATCAGATGGCCTTATTTGTATGAGGTTTAGGGGTTAGGGGGGTCAACAACAGTAAAGTAAACAGCTCATGGCATGCCGCCTACTCAAATGTAGCTTCGGCAGTACTTTTCAGCGAGCTTACGGCCGTTTACCTGGGGTTGAAGGTTTAATCCCCTATGGGGTAAAGTACTTACAGGTCAATAAGCCGGGACTCGTTCGCACTTGCTTTCACGCGGTAAACTGGCATCCCCAGGTCTTTCGTCAGGGCTTCATGGAACCAAACAAGGGCTTTCCCGAGGCACACAAACTCCAGGGCCCTGTCATTGTTGGCCCGTCAAACCTTCGTTTTCGTCTAAACAAGTTCGCTGTATAATAAAATATCAATAAGTTCTAGTTCATAGTCTGATCTGGCCGATCAGGAATGAACCACCCGGATTCTACGCTTGCGCTTGGTCGACCAATCCTGGGATCCGAAAGCAGCCCCTATCCCTGTTGTACAAGTCTAGTTCGAAAACGATAGAGAAAGGAAGAACTGCCCGAGGCCCACCTATCTCTTAAGGGGCCGGCATCAACGAATGAAGGTACAATCTCTGGTTCCAAGTCCGAGTCACCTCTTTTCCAACCGGGAATACGTCTCGCTTCATAGAGCTGATGCCATGCCCTACCCTGCAGGCTCGAAGCCATTCATTCAAGTAGGGTCAAAACCGGAAACTCATCTTTCTTTCAAAAAGTATTGATCTTTCGGTGGGTTGAGTTCGATTCATACATGGTACCAAAGCAGAGTCTGACTTATCAAACGGTCAATTACGACTACGACTTAGAGACGTTGACAACCGTGTATCCGCGTTGATAAGGCGCTTTTTGCCCTCAACCAGGGGGAAGAGCTAGTCCTATTCTTCTACGTATACTATAGAGATTCCTATTCCTCTGGGGTAGAAGAAAGAAGAGGAAAATCCCGCTTAGAGATCGCAACTATAGTCAGAGTAGGAGTTCCCATCCATCATCTCCCTCGTTTTACCTTCCAATTACGGTTGATCCGTCGGATTGAAACCTCCATTAGATTCGGCAACTAAGGACGAGATTACCATAGGCTTTTATGTCCCGAATGTTCTCTTTAATAAGGTAAGGTCGCCTTGACCGGGCTCTTCACCGTATAACCTTTACCCGAAAACCTGGAGCACTGCTATACTTTCATCGCTTTCACTAGAACCAGAGTCATAGGGGCACTTTTCGTTTTGCCTTCCTTAAGTCCAGGAAGGACCCCCTATGTTTTTTCGTGGAGCGCAGAATTTGCCTTAATCGGCGAGAGTATATACAATCTATGTCACTGGCAAGAGCATGATTGAGGGCTTTATGCTGTAGTCTGTAACTCTTCAATTTGTTATTGGCTCTACCCCCAGCCCCTTCATATTCCGTATCCTGCTGCTTCTTTGCTTGCTTTTCTCGATCAAGCATTTCTGTGCTTAGCAAAGAGGTAGTAGCATTTGGGGTGACAAGAATTTCATTTCATTTTCCGGATAAGCCGGCACAGCTCTTGCTTGCTGTCTCTATGTGGTAGGGTCTGGTCAACTGCCCGGCCACCTCTTTAGCTCATCTCTTGTCAACGCTAGCACTTTTTAATAAATGATGCCATTCCCGACTCGCGAAGTGAAGCTCAATTTCTATTCATTAGTTCAGCGCTAAGATGTAGAACTGGAGGGGTCAAGAGATCTTCAATCTGGAATTATTATATATATTGCAACCCTTCTTAGTGAGAAATTATTCTACAGACTATGTAGGGCACTATGGGGACTCCATAAAATCAATTTTTTGAGACTTAGGAAATGAAACTTCCATTCAACTATAGTCGAGAGGAAATCAGTCTCAGCAGGCAAAAAAGGGAGAGACGGAATTTCAATATAAGAATAGAAGAGTACGTGGGGGGTGAAGTAAAGATAATTCTAGCAATATAGACCGGGCCTGCTTCCCATTCATTCTTTTATAAGTATAAGGATGCTCTTCGGCTGGTCAATAGGGCGCATCGCTTTCGCTTCTGTAATAGAGGCGCTGTAAAGGGCGCGCTTGGCTAACGAATAAAAACCTTGGTCCGCTTTCATTGGTCTAGTCCGGTCATTGCTTATCTCTTTCTTCTCTATCGGTGAATTGGGGGAAAGAGTGCACCAATTAGGGGAGGTGAAAAAGCAAGAAATAGGGAAGTATAGTAGTTGGCACACGCTGGTCAATCCAGTACGTACGTCGCTTTCGTTCTTTCCATTCAATATCCCATTCCCGGTCGCATCTGTTCTATTCAGCCAATCCCTTGCTGCTTGCTTCATCCCGCCCTGCCTGGTCATCGGTCGTACCCTATCTTGAATCTGGAATCGAATTTGTGTCGGCATCTGTCCCACTGGCTGATGAAAGACATCCCCAGAATGCCCCCTTTCGTGCCTATCTCACTTGTTTACAGCTCTTATTGTTCTTTTTAGCGCTGCTTTCACATGATGCAATATCTAGGCCTCCTAGACCTGTTCTCTCGCCCAAGCCTCATATCATATTCCAAGCACTAAGTATTCCCTGCCTGCTCAGATGCGTCAATCCGCCTATCTGTACCCTTTTCCTCGCATAGAGAGCTATAGTAGTTCTTGGTAGGAGGGAACTAATACTGTAGATAAGGTTCATTGCTATTTTCTCTCCCGCTACGCTAGCACTTAAGAGACTATCTTAGCCCAGAGTGAGGGATCACAATAAGGAGTAACCAAAGTAGGCAGTACCGCGGTACCAGTCCACGACTACCATTTCTGTAACTTAACTTCCCTGCCCCCTGTCGACTCAGTCTGATTTTCGGACTTCAGGAGCATTGAGTAAAGGGGGGCACGGGGGCGGGAAGATCTACTCATTCAAAGGGAAAGCGCACCCCTTTTTTGATTCTCACAAGAAGAAGAGCTAGTGAAATGGACCCTTTCTTCATGCCTGCGGGGGAAAGAAAAGAGGCCCACTTCGAGAGGAGAGAGTGATTCAGCTGCTAACAAGCGCAGGTTTTTCATTAAAAAAATGGTTATTCGGGAAACGTCTGTTGATGAGAAGGTCATACATAGTTAAAAAAGGAAACCAGGGGGCGGATTCAACCTGGGCTCCGTTCGAAGAGACGACTAAAGGTCCTTCTCCCCCACATGCTCCTTCCCATGAGGAAGTCGGTTGGCTTCGTGAACGAGAGCGCTGATCACCGGAAGATGAACATTGAAAGGACTGAAAGGGTAGCGACGGGATGTAGATGTTGATTTTGGAGGTCGCGTACTTTAGTTAGAATGCCTTCTACACGGTAGAAGCTTATACTTTTCTTTGGTCCCAACATGACCGACCAAGCGTAACGACCGCAGAAGGTACGGCCGGAGAATTCATCTCCAAGTCAACAGCATGTCGGGCAGGTCAAAGGGGATCCTCCAATCCGGGGAGAATCGAGAGGTCATGATAACAGTTGACGAGTGACGCGAGGGAGAGTAAAGTGATCGATTCAAATCTTCAGTCTTGCTCCCCCGAGCCGAGCAGCCGGCCAGGATTTCTTTTAGCAGTAGAGTTGCTTAACACCCACCATTAGCTTTTACTGAAACAGCCTGAGAATATCATGGAATGGGTCTAAAAGGTGTCATGTCAAATTCCTCTCTAAACTTATGATGTGAGAAACAAGAAAAAAGAAAGTACTGCTATTAAAAAACATCATATCGTTCAAGATGGTTGTCACAGCTCTCTGATAGGTAGCACCAGCATTCTCGGAACCGAAAGGCCCATTATTGACTAAAGGATATTGGGGTGAAAGCCCTCTTACGTGATGAAAGCAGTTTCGTGTTGATCTTTTCATTGGCAGTTCCGATCCGATTAACATAGGAAAATCCATCAATAAGAGACAGAAGCTACCAGCAACAATCATATCAATGTTGGGCAAAGGAACGTACTTTGGACAAGCTTATTTTATATCTCCGAAAGAACTGCGGATTCTGATGCCCCCAGTTTCCTCGGCCACTGGGACAAGGAGATCCGATCTTCATAATCAATGGGACGAATGTTTTGATACCTCCAAGAGCGAATGAATTCCTGCCTTTTTTAACCGAAAGAGCTCAACACTTCAGGATGCATTTTCCTCGATTCCTGCTTAACCGGCTTGGCATCGGACCGTACAACCAAGCGGTGCTACTCCACCAAGGAGGAATCGGGACCGGCAGCATAAGACCATGCAAAAACATCTCTGTATTCAGCCAGAAGAAAGGTAAGAGCAGCTTTTTTCTCGTCTGAAGATTGCAGCCCTCAGCTGAGTAAGATGGGGGCTGTCCTCGCGAGATTGACAAATACTGCCTCTTCGACTAGCAAGGAAGAGCCGTCTTCAATCTGAGTTGGTGCTGGTGGTAAATTCCACTTCTTTGCCAAGATCGAAACTTGTAGCGAAACAGGGCCGGCCAGCCGGAATATGTTTTATGCAAGTCATGAGAAAACTGTGGTGATCGGGAGCCATCTCTTCCATCGGGGGAAGATCCCAACCCGAGGTAACGAAGAAGCCAACTCCATGATTTTGACTCTTCAGGCTAGAAGTAGCTATTTCCCCTGCTGAGAACTGCTAAGGTCCAGTGTGTTGGAAATGCAGCATAGATGATAGGACTTTGAAATGGAGCTATGGGTCCTCGCATTCATTGGCTACCGGTGCCATGCTCAAAACGCATATAAGACTTATCCTTGATGTGTTGGTGGGTTGTTCCCGTATGTATCAAGTCGGTGACTGATAGGTAGGAGATCTCGTATATATCTGGATAGATAGATAACTATAGGGAGTAGTGAGTGTGCATTCATTCATGTACAAAGGTTTAGGTTATCTAGGTAGTATGGTGGTTCTCAACCCGGTGGGCTTGTCCCTGTTGCTGTTACAAACTCTGTACGTAGTGGTTCCTCTCCCTTTGCGGAGATCCAATCCAAGAGGTTCTTCCTGTGTTTGAATGTCCCGGGTTCTATATCATCATAATAGGTGTGGATGGGCTGATTGGAGTAGTAGTTTCTCGCCTGATGTCCCGAAGAGCCTATAGAAGGTGAGCCCCGGTAGTCTTTCGAATACTGAAATAGATCTCGGTGGGCTTGGTAACTCAATAGAAATAGCTCTTTATGAAATATCTAGGTCGTTAGGTCTAGGTATGGTTCTACCTGCATGCCATAGCTTATGAGTCAAGGTTGTTCTGGGTACATTTAAATAGGTATCCTATAAGGTGAATGTTGTGGGTTTGGACGAATGGGAGAACAAAAACCTCGTTTTTCTAATCGGACAAAAGAGTGGAAATCCCTGCTGCAGCAGGAGGAAACAAAAGCAATTGATCGCATTCTCAGTCCCTCCTTCCCGAAAGACTTCCTTTTCAACCCCTCCGGCCCATACATACATGAAATTTTGAGAACTATAGATTCATTAGTACCGGTTTTAGGGGACTGCTAAGAGGTATGCCAACTCGTTGGATGAGTAGTTCTTCCCATTCCAATCGAGTATGTCCACCACCATAAATGCCTGAATTGGGTCGATGACCTGATTCTGGCAGATGTAAAGACGGCTAGAGAGGAGACGGGAAAGGTAGCAAGGACTGAAGCAGCCACACCAGCATCTGAGAAAGCAGTAATAGAGCACGCAACGATAAAGGCAACAGGAGCGTCCAGTCGAATCAGTTTCTCATTTTTATGAAATTGACTTGGCCGGTTGTTGCTCCTTAACTTGGGTATTAGCAGCCGTTTCCAGCCCCTCCCAAGAGCGGGTTCAGTTTACCGAGTTGTCCGAGCTCGAGTCATTAGAAATGAAGCGAAGGCTTAGTAGCTATGTTCTTACCTCCCGTGTTCCCTAGGTCTTAGGTATTTTTTTTTTATATATGGCATAAACAACGAGGACAGGGCCCACAATATACTGACGTTGAATCGGAATCTCCCCGATACCGTACCGACTGATGCCTTTCCGCCAATCGCGAGTCATTGAACAGTGGCAAGCATACAATCACGCTACAAAGCAGGAAGTCTAATTGGCTGTTCCAGAGTTCTCGGGTACAGTTACTGGGAAAACTGGTTTTGTCGCAAGTTGGAAGTCGCTCGGATGATTGCCTTGACCCTATTGGTACTTTCTCAAATGGTTTTGGGTCAATGAATGAGGTCAATTGCGGTATTCCTTTGTCGATGGCTGAGTAGCTCTTTCCTTAAAATAGTAGGAGAGAGTGTTGTCTACTCTTCTCCTTCGGCTTATTGTAGTTGCTCTCTCTTCTTCCTTATGTAGTTCTTCTCTTGCTTGCCTTAGTGCAGGAGCTATGGGAATGGGTATTTTCTTCCTATGGCCGAGACCTTGCTTTCCGCTATGCAATATAGGTGTGCTACGATCGCATTGCATGAGAGAGGGCATCGTAAGTAGCATGCGGAGGAGCTAAGATACGCCCCATTTTACTAATAATAATGAAGGGCTGAAGAAAGACAAGATTTTTTGGGTTCCAAGCGGAACCAATCTCTTAGTGGCTCACTAGCCGGCCATGGCTATCCTTTAGTTAGTGCTGGACCGCTTCACCGCTTCATTAAGTATGTCTTCCTGTAGCCGCCATTTACTTGACTAACCAACCTGAGCTATCGTAAGGTAACCATAGGTTGACTGCCGAAGGGTCTCGGTTCTTACCAACCAAAGACCACTCTTCGATCTCCCGGTGAGTTGGACGGGAACGAGACAGAGGGGGTTATCTATGGAGCATTTGAATTGCCCCTTTCTGTTGGAATAGTTGAAAGTCTTCTTCTTAGGGGATTTTCTTTTTTCTTATTAACATAGAGTTGGAACTTAGCCGTGTAAGTTGCGAGTGGACCAGTGTGAAGCTTTAGCTTCGTTGCCGGCCAGAGCTCCTAGCCGACGACCGGCTACCCCTTTCGAGCTTAGCTGACCCTTTCTTGATTCCGTTTTTTCCTTATTTGAGATAGATGAATCAATGGAACTTTGATCCCCTATTAATGGAATGATTGAACAATCAAAGTGCGTTTGCCGCGACTACGAGCTGCCAGTGCGCCTTTCTTTGGGTCGCTACGCTCGGGGTCGAGAACTGGTTCAAAAGTAGAAGGTGGTCCAAAACGAGCTAACGCGAGTTTTCGAACTACGCTTTTTCCCGTTTTTGAACATCACTGAGATAGGCTTTTCCCCGAACCATTGACCCTTGTTCGGGAGGGAGAAGTTGATTCATTTAATGGAGCTTTATTTGTTTGATCTAGTAAGGGGGTGTTAGAAATAAGCCACCGCCCGACGAAAGAGCAACAGAGCGACCGGGGACATCGAGCGAAGAGCTCCAATGCGCGTATTCGGAGCTACGCGGATGCCGTAGTCGCAGAAGCCGGATCAACATCATGACAACGGCATTCTGAAAACAGTTGGGCCAGCCACAATTGGTCTAATGTCTGGGTGCGTATGGCGGTACACTGAGAGCACCTTTCAAGTCGGCTGAGAAAGAAAGAAAAAAGGGTTTCGTCGTCTTTTTCTCGCTTTGACTTTTTTTTTTATTAATCGCGAGGGTTCCGGGCATGAGAACGCAAGTGCCGGAATCGAACAAAACGTCCGAACGTCCGAGGACGAAAAAAAAAAATGCTCCGCGGGGAACTCGTTTCATGTCGGCGTATTCGTGCCGGTTAGACGTCGGCCATGAAATCCATCACTATACCGAGCAGATCACGGGCATTCACATCTCGGTCAAACGGAACTATGCGCGATTCTCTCGTGAATCGCCTTCAGCAACGTATGGCATTTAGGGTCTGAACTTGGGGAGAAATCTTTCTTCATAGATACAAGACATTCGTTGCTGATCTAAAAAAGATCTTATCCCGTGGGCGTTAGCGGACGTTTTTCATTCTTTACCCGGTCTTTAGTAGCGTTTCCAAAGTAAACCTAACCGGTTACCTTTGGAAACGCGCTAAAACAGGCCTATAGTTTCGCCTTTCTAATAGAAGAAGAGTATATAATTAGATAGAAGTATATAGAATTAGCCAGATCGTCTGAAGCATGAACAGAATCACCTTTGTTCCGAAGGCCTAGCGAGTTCCTTTTTTTTTTTTAAAGGCGGACTGATGACTCGCTTGTTCAGTATTGCTAACTATTATAGGAGGATGCCGTCCCCTCGGGACTACCAGTAGTTTCGGTTGTTGAATCTCGTGCAAGTTAGGTTGTGGTTGTATTGGCTGCAAGCGGAACCTAGGCGCTTTAGGTGTGTGTTGACCATGCACTCTCGCGGAATGGAATGTCGTATGTATGATAGAGGTGGTGTGGTGATTGACCTCAATGCTAAATCCCTAAGGTTCAACGAATGAATGAAGCTATGATCGTACCCGGATAGAGATGATGGTCTTCCTTTGATGTCTCCAAGCCGGCCATAATAGAATAGATAGGCGAAGCAGCCAATAGCAGTCTGTTTTCGCCTATCGATAGATAGCAGGTTGCTTCCAAGCTCAAACCATTTGAAACTGAATTGCTACTTTATTCTTGTTATTGATAGAGTGGTATTCTCCGCCCCTGTCAAATAAAGTAGAGGGAGAGAACTGGAAGAGAGAAGGAAAAAGAGCAAAGGATTGACAAGTCTAATGGGAGAAGAATGGCTGACACGTTGACTGCCTTCGAGACTCTAAAATCTAACCTAAGCGGTCTAACCTCCGAGGCGAACCCCAACCGAAAGGCGCTAGACGGACTAACGGCAAGCGAGATAAAGAAAGCAGCAGGCCCTATGTGTAAAACCTTGCCGCGAGAGAGTCTTTCTCCAATGAGAATAAAGAAAGTTTTTGGGCAAGACAAGAAAAGAAAGGAACTCGCCCTTTGACACCAAGGGATAAGAGCTGATTGCTGGCGATGACTTGATGAAGGGAATCTATGAGAGAAGGTTCTCGAACCGGGTTCCGACCGACGCGGAGCCACCGAGTTCAGTCGAACAGCGTAATGAGTCTAAGGGCGGGATCAAGCTTAAAAGGAATGGACGGGCGTAGGCTTAATAGTGAACGCGGACCCCCCTGCTTATAGATATGAGATCAATGACTTAAAATGAAAAAAAAAAGAAAAAGACAGATGCCGAGAGAAACTGTTAGACTGATTTATTGCGTTGCGAAGAGAGATCGAAGACGAAGATTTTCTGACGCAGTGCAGGCACTGGATGAAAAAGACAGAAAAGAGAACAACCCACCGGAAGGGCATACCTCAAGGAGCACCAATCCCCCCCACATCTATTTGCACGAAGCCGACCTATAGATAAAAAAAAAATGCAGAAAAGGTAAATAAAAAAGAAAAAAGATGCTTTGCTTTGGGAGTGTGAGATACGCGGACGGGGAGTACGCAGCCGAACAACCGCAGGGGCTTCCAGCAGTGATAGCTGAACTAACCAGATGGGCCGCCCAAAACCTGGAGCAAGCATGGAAATCGGAAATCAACGTCGGATCCCGGCTATCCGAAAAACGCAGAAGACTGAAGCGGAGGATCACGAAATGCAACACAACAAGGGGCAAACCAAGCGCTTTTTCGAAGGAAGAAGCGAATCAATCAGAATGGAGACAGGGAGGAGAGGCGAAAGAAAGATTTTCGAGCCTGCAAGCAGCAAGCAACAACGGCTTTTCAGCCGCATCGCACTGCCGCATGAACAATGGATCCGCTGGGCTGGATGAGCAACCTTCTATCTGGCCTCTGTACTAGTAGTGGAGTGGCTTGCTACTTTCAATCAGAAAAGGAAAATGGAGCAAGGCAAGGGAGAAAGAAGAGAAAGAAGTTGTCCCTTTGGTAACCCGCCGCCGGTCATATAGAGCGCTCCGCCCGCCACCGCATATGTAGAAAAAGAGGGAAGGAAGAACAACCGTTTGACTTTGGCACATGAGGTGGCGGGTTTGGCTAGGTAACATAATGGAAATGTATCGGACTGCAAATCCTGGAATGACGGTTCGACCCCGTCCTTGGCCTCGGGGAGTGGCAAGCAGCACGGAACTTGAATTAAGAAAATGGCATAAGGGGGCTTTCCTTTGTTAGAAATCCACAGACAACATACTGGAACTTCCAAACAAAAGAAATGCAAGATGAGAAGA